TCAATTCATTGGACCCTTCGTCAAAGAGAAAGCCCCAAGGGCGCCACAGTCTAGGAGCCCAAAGTATGGAATTGAATAAATCCTCCTCTAGCGGTTGCGTGTCGAGGACTCCTTCCCCTTCTTCGAACCCCGATTCATAGATTTCATAGAGAAATCTATGATCAACGATAGAAGAAAACCCATTTTGAATCATATTTAAGGGATTTCTTGGTTCGGACCGAAGAAGCAATGGCACTCCATCATTATCCAACCGACTTCCTGTCTCGAAGGGTCCCAGCAGAGCACCTTCTATTTCTAATAGCCCATGAACTAGATCAGAATCATTCTCAAGGAGTCTATAAGAAGTGATCCCATCATTGTTTTCATTAAGTCCGGGTAGAGACAAAAAGTCTTGAGCGACCGATCCGGCAGAACAACTCAAAAGATAAAGAAGTATAGTTAATTTCTTCATGCTTGTTCCAAGTTCGACGTACCATTTGTACAAATAAGAATCCCCCTCCTGACACGATGTCTTCTTCATATAGATAGATATAGGATCTATAGAGCAATTACTTAGAAGTAGATTTTGTGAAACAGCCCTTCCTAGCTGATAAACAAGGATCCCATGATCCTGAATCTCTATTATCTGAGATCTAAAATCCCAAGTTTGTCTATGAAGAGCAGATCTAATTATATTAGTGTCTATAATAGATTTCTTTTGTATAATACTAATTGATAGCGCCTCGTTAGTAAGTGCTACAAGATCTGGTACATTAGAACCCAGAGTTAGAGACCCCAATCGATTAGTATTGAATATTTGCTTTTCCAAGTGAAATCCCCTAGTATATGAAAGAGTAAAAAAGTGCTTTTTTTGTTGTGGAATAAGAAGCCTTCGTATCTTAATGCATTTGTTTAATTTATTCGGCGCTATTAAAGAAGGGTCCACTTTTTTTGGAACATGAGTAGAAGCAATAACAAGATTATTGCTAGTAGAACCTTTTTCAGAATCTCTGGAAAGAGAGTTCACTAATATACCCAGCGATAAGTCATCCGACTCATTCCTATCGAGATCATGAATGTTTGGAATCCAAATTATGCAAGGAGACATTGCTTTTACTAATTCGAATTGAAGTCTTAAATAAAACCGGTCTAGTTCGTCTTCCGGTATGATATCGCTAGATATCGGATCCTTCATACTTAGAAACTTCAATCGCCTATCAAGCTTATGGTCGAAATCGTCACTATCATCCCTTTCATAATTATGGGGATTATAACAACTACCCTCGGTATCAGGTAAAAGACTGTAAATGGTACCCTCTCTTTCATCAAAAAGATCCTCCTCATTATAATCCGTATCAAAACCCTTAGGAAAGTTCTCCAGGCCCTTGTTTACAAATACTGTAATGAAAGGAACATAGGAGGTTGTCGCTAGAGATTTGAGCAAATAGGATTGTCCAGTTGCTAGCGAACCTATCACTAAAATACCCCCAGCAGGGGATAGGGCTAAGCGTAGCGAAAAGGGTTTCCCATGAGATGGGAAATCCAAACAACTAGGCCCACACGGGATTTCTGAATAAGTGATTGTCTGATAATGAGCGAGGAATACCCGTCTTTCTGCTAAGCAGGATGGATTGAACTCATAATTCATTAGATCCTTTTGATGAATGTCAATTAAATATTTTAAGTATATTGTTCCCGGTTGCTCAATCATTTGATAACCAGAGTTATTCTTTGATAACTCATCACTATTAGTCAGACTCACTAAAATTTGATCCATCCTTTTTTCTGTCGTTAAGGTAGAGAACTGAAGTAAGAATTCTCGTTCTTTATCAGCAATCAACTCACTATTCGAGATCCAGGATTCTATTTTATCATTAATCCAATCACCACTATTCATCCTTTTTCTTTTCTTTATCAATGAATAGATTGCTTTACTTGTATGACTTAAATGTCTCGTATTTTTCAAAAACGCGATTCGATTGATGGGATTTGGTATAATACTTCTGAGATCCATGAGATTAAAACCTTTACCCCTTGGGATGTTTCCGCCAGAAGGCGAACCTCCTCTTTCTTCTAGAAAATTTCCGAATTGTTCTAGAGCAACTTCAAAAATAGACTTTAACCAGAAAGAATTTTGTTCTGATGTAAGATACCTATCCAGAAGTTTTCGCAATTCAATGATGTAGGATGGAATCATCAAAGATTTGACCTGTTCGAACTCTGTCTGTAACTCGTTAGAGAATCCAGAAACACAGACAAGATGTGCATAAACTAAATATCCAGTAATAAGAAGAAGTAAAAGGATTGAAAACAGGAACTCCTCAATATTTAGTGATCTCAGATGGAATGGTGACTCATTATTTGTGTGAAAAAGATCTTCGTACACGTCTACAACAAAATTATGTAAACACTTACTCGAAATCTCACTTATACGGTTCCGTTGTGCAATTTCCCGAAGAATTGCCTTGGCTCCATGTAAAAAATTACTAGGAGAAAAAATAGATACAAATTTTTTCCATTTAGGACTCTTCCTTAGTATTACAACTAGATCCCAAAAAGTCTCTATAAATGGTAAAAGTAGAGTTTGTTGCCCTGTCCAGGTAAGGAGCGACGGTATTATATACGGGTACAATCGCTTCAATTTGGATAGAAAAATTGAAAAACTACTCTTTCTTTGAAAGTTTCTATACATCTGCCCTTTTTTAAAGAATTTTTTTAGAGGTTTTTTTCTCTTTTCGGATGGTAAAATTTTATCAGAGTATAGAGTATATAGAGTGTCACGCAAATCAGTGTCAAGCAAATCGATGTTTGAATCGAAATCCAAATATTTATGCAACTTCTTCCATTTTGGATCATAGAGATTAATAGCGGAAAGAGATTGACAAGAAGTTCTTTCAAAATTCACTATTTCTTCCTCTGTTAGAGGTGTTCCAGAAATGTCCGCGATCGAGTAAATAGCTCTAGGAACGCGAGTTGGAAAATGGAAAGATTTGTACAACTCATATCCGTCATCACCACTTTGCGGAAAAGTATTTGCTATCAATATGTTAGAGACCTCTAACTCGCTTGGTGAAATAGTATCTCTGTCCAAAAAAGCATGTTTTTTTTTCCCGCCGCACAAAGAAAATATTTTCTTTCCACTGAACAAGACATTGAGGAATTGTTCATACAGAAAATCATAATTACAGGACCTTTCCCCATAAAAAGAGAATCTTTTGTTACAATCGAAAGAGAAGTTATATTGATTATTCAAGAATCGAAGTCGATTGACTTTATAAAAAGAAGAAATCAATGAACTTCCATGAAAACATTTCACAGGATTCAGCCAATTGTCTTGATTTGCTATCTCATTGATCCATAATTTAGATTTTTGAGAAGTATAATAGTCATCCAATAATAGGGGTTTCCTTTTTTTCAAATGAACTGTTTGCAGACCTATTGATTCTAATAACTGATTCCCGAGTGCATCATTCATCCGTTTCAATTCATCCATATGGATCTGGGACCTATGAATGGGCATACTTCCGAAACTCACAAAGAAAAAAGGAAGTGAGTTCGACAAAAGGGGAAGAAGCTTGGACAAAAACAAACAAAGTGACTTAGAAAAATCTTTTTTGTCGATAACCTCAGACCAATCAATCGAATCTGCATTCATATGTAATCGATCGAACACTACTTGAAAACGGCTATTCTGCTCATAAATGAAATGGTCCAAATGTTCCTGGAAATTCTTGCTCCCCTTGGACCATTTGTATTTATATCTATTTGGATCCTTCTTCACAGATCTCTCGGTTCGATAAATTAAAATAAGAGGATCAAAGCATTTCTTCTGACTCTTTTTCAAATTTGAGAAACGTTGATTGATCATTTGTTTCCTTATAGGTATACGATTCATAATATCATTTTCATACCTTTGAATTACATATTCTAAGTTGCGATTGAATCGATTATCTTGAAAATAATTCCCACAAGAGGTCTGGACCCATTTTTTTAGGATCCTTGGAGAAACAAATTCATTCGCTTCGTAAAAAACCCGAGGCAGAACCAATAAACATTTCTTTTTTGATTCATCCCTGGAGTTGAATACCTCATTTACGAATTGTTTATCATCACATCTAGAAAAATCAATAGAAAAAGAGAATCCATTACGATACACCAGATCCGGCTTAGTTATTGAGAGATTGAATAGATTTGCCATTTCTTGAAATCTCTCTTCTGAAACTAGATTTTGGTTCAAGAATAAAATATGATTTTGAACTGTAAAAAGTTTCTCCTTTGCAATCCTATCACATCCTCGATCGGATGAAATAGGATGAATTGAGACATTATTTTGTAAATACATGATTATATTAACGATATTGGCTATTTCTTTATTTTCCGATTGCCTCGAAAGAACAAAAGAAACATCTTCTTTCTGAAATAATTTAGGATCTCGAGCGGACTTCTCAGTAGGATTCAAATCCAGCAGATGACGTTCTGACCATATGTCCGCCAAAAAAGAGCAATTATCTCTCTCAGAGATATTTTTTTCTTTTGGACCAGACAGGAGCGGAACAATAAACCCATTCAGAACCAACCTATTGGAATCTTTTGAGTCTTCCAATGTGGATCCAATGGAATTCATTTGGATCGGAAGAAGCCCTGTCAAATAAATATTTTTTTTTTCGATCATCCTTCGATTGTTAATACGATATATAAGGATCGCTACTACAAAAAGTACTAGATTCTTGATCGTGAAATATCTTGTTAAACCGCGTGAAACTAGGATACTCCAAATTCTGGAGTCTAAGAGTTTTATCAAACTCTCTTGATGGAAAAAAATGTGAATCACAGATATCGCTGAATTGAATTGGGTCCAGGAATCTGAGAAATAGGCAGAATTCTTGCTCTCTCTAAAAATTTCTCTCAATTCTAAAATCCAAATGTCTACTTCATTCTTCTTCATAAGATAGGATACTCCATTTGTACAAATTTATCTATTTCTTTTTTTTTTTTCTATTTCTTTTTTTTCTATATTGATTTATATATATTAATGTATTTATATTGATTTATCCTAAAGATTTCACTTCAATTGAAATTTGGTTAGTGATGAAGTCGGAGGGTTCCCTCGAAGCATCCATGGCTGAATGGTTAAAGCGCCCAACTCATAATTGGAGAAGTCGTAGGTTCAATTCCTACTGGATGCATGCCAATAGAAATCTCCCCCACGAACAAACTCGATTTTGGTTAAAAAATCAAAACAGTATCTTCATTACATATTAATTATATCTTATCCTACTGGACTATGTCTTTATTTTTTTTCTAGTCAACAAAAAGAACTCGGAAAAAAATGTAAATACACAGACATAGACAAATTAAAAGAAGAATGGCCAATTCATAAAGAATTATATAATAATTGTTATTCAAAAACAAAGAATAATATTTTATATAAAGCATTCTGGAGCTGGAGTTTATAACTGATTTTGTAAAACGAAACACTACTAACTTAATGAACAACCAAAGAACATAGGATCTCAAGAATCTGAAGAATCTAATAGAATTAATAGAATTCAAAATTTTGTTTAATTTTCTTCTGATTCCTCCGAGCCAGATACGAAAGTTTTTTAGCATAATATTTTATTCCCTTTTATTTCAATGGATCTTATCATTTATATATACATGATTTTGTTAAATGCATTTTGCTAATATTAGCATAATATTTTATTTCCTTTTATTTCCATTCATCTTATCATTTATATATACATACATGATTTTGTTAAATGGATTTTCCTAATATTAGCATAATATTTTGTTTCCTTTTATTTCCATTCATCTTATTATTTATATATACATACATGATTTTCTTAAATGCATTTTCCTAATACCTGAGTATATTTATATACTATCTTAAGAATTACGGTTAGTCAAGTGACTAGCATTGACTAACCTTAACTCTATTGACTATCTCTATAAGAACCTTGGAAAAAGAAAAAACAAAACGAACAGCAGAAAAGAAGATAAGAATAAATTCACAAAATACCGTGTCCTTATTTTGACACAAAGTAGCTGACAATCAGAACAAAAAAAATAGCCAAATAGCAAACCAAAATATAGTGCAAAAATAAGGTATAATTCAAAAATAAGGACAAAAAGAAAATGACAAAGCACGAACAAGCCATATTTAGATTTTACGAGAATACTATAGACGAATGCCTTAATGAAGAACCAAAGAAGATAGAATTGCCAGAAGTGAAAAGAACGCATAAAATGAAGAAGTATTTTCATTATTTTTCTGATTCCTCTTAGAACCTTCTGAATTTTTTTGATTTGAACTCCTAGAAAATTGTCAATTTTTTTGATTTGAGCTGCTAGAAAATTATGAATGTTTTTGCTTTGAGCTCCTATAAAATTATGAATTGAAATGAAAATTGAAATCAAAAGGGAAATCAAAATCGAAATGAAAAAGATTCTAATTGTTCCTATTAATCTTAACCAGTCAGAAAGAAGGAGAAAAAAATAATGCAAAATTAATAACAACATAGATACAGTTTGCATACGAATATAAAAAAATAGCTTAATAAAGAACCAAAGAATATAGAATCGCGAGAATTTAATAGGACTCATAAAATTCTGAATTTTGTTTAATTTTCTTCTGATTCTTCCTATTGCTCCTATTGTTTTTATTTTGATTCTTCGTAGCGTCGTGATAATGTTGTCCATTCGATCCTCCTATTGTGATCTATTTTGAATTAATTGTAAATGTGCATGAACATTATGAATAATATGAAACTAGAAAAAGTATTCACAATGTGTGTTTTTTTTTTAATCCATCAAAAATGAGATAGAATAGCTTCAACCTTGTCAACCGAAAATGAGAAAATGAAATCGGGGTAAACACCAATACCTATTATGGGTATAAGGATACAAATAGAAATAAATAATTCTCTGGGCCCAGAATCAAAAAAATAAGAGTTTGGTGTATTCAAAAACTTATATCCATAGAACATCTGCCGTACGATTGATAATAAATAAATCGAAGTTAATATCATTCCAATTGCTGTTACAAAAGTAATTAGTATTTTCATCATGAAAAGATATTTTTGACTACTAATTATTCCAAAAAAAACTATCAATTCTGCAACAAAACCGCTCATGCCAGGCAATGCAAGAGAAGCCATTGATAAGATAGTAAAAATTGTGAATATTTTTGGCATTGGGATAGCCATTCCGCCCATTTCGTCAAGATAAAGAAGATGCACTCTATCATAACTAGTTCCTGCCAAGAAAAAAAGTGCAGCGCCAATAAATCCATGAGATATGATTTGTAAAATGGCCCCGTTGAGACCAGTATCACTTATGGAACCAATTCCTATAATTAGAAAACCCATATGAGATACCGAAGAATAAGCTATTCTTTTTTTTAGATTACGTTGACCAAAAGATGTTGAAGCGGCATAGATTATTTGAATGGAACCTAATATCATTAACCAGGGGCAAAATATGGAATGAGCGTGGGAAACCAATTCCATATTAATTCGAACC